AATTCGCTCTGGGTTCCTTATTCGAATTCGCTCTGGGTTCCTTTAAGATTTCTTCATTCATTCCCATCCAATTAAAAAAGCTTTTTTTGTCTTCTTTGATTTCTGGATCGTCTTTGAGTTCTGGATCTTCTTTGAGTTCTTTATCCTCTTCCCTTTTTGGAAGGATACCATAAATCTCTTCCCTTTTTGGAAGGATACCATAAATAAGACCTCTATTCTCATTCTCATTCTCATTCTCCATTTTTTTAGAATTCTTAGTCCCAATCTTAGTATTTGTATTAATCTTAGTATTTGTATTATGGTTAAGATCGTCCGGTAACGTCTTTAGGTCGATCTCAAAATTGAGGAGTCGACCTTTCACTTTTTCGAAAAGCTTCCAATCAAAATCCAAATATTTTCTATAATTTTTTCTATAATCTTTTATCCTTCGAGAAATAAGACCTCTATTCTCATTCTCCATTTTTTTAGAATTCTTAGTCCCAATCTTAGTATTTGTATTATGGTTAGGGTCGATCTTTATCCCGGCCTCAAAATTGACTTTCACTTTTTCGAAAAGCTTCCAATCAAAATCCAAATATTTTCTATTTCGATCGTTTTTCCGAAACATAGAACTCTTTTCTAGATAATTGTCTATAGAATTCTTGTCTAGATAATTTTTGAGATAAGTCTTGAGAAATAAATGCTCTGGCATATCGGTGTAGATCTCTTGGTTCTTATTTACTTGGTTCTTAGTTACTTGGAATGGAAATTTCGAAATAGAGGAGTCCTTCTTAGTTTCAGAAGAAATGTATTTATATGCTAAAAGATCATATTTATAGTTTTTATGAAACTTAGTTTTTTGATTTCTTACTAATGAATAGACTTCAGAATCATCTTGTTTTTTGGAATGAAGTAATGGGTCTTTTTCATATGAATCCCCTTTATTTAAATCGTTATTTTGAGGCGTATGGCGTTGGTTGACTCCATTTCGCCAGTCTTGTGCGCTTAATAGAGCCCATCCAAACTTAGCTAAATTGTATTGAGAATGAGCTCTTAACCAGTTTTTCCATGGATTCGTTCCAAAATTTCGAAGTTTCTTAGGCTTTAATTCGGAATGCAATATTCCTTGTCTTTCAAAAGAATCCTTTATTGCAGTCTTAAGAAAAAAAGACGTTCCGCGATATTGAAGAACAGATCTTAACTCATCACTAACTAGGGTTTGTGCTAATTTGTAAAATACATATGCTTGTGACAGGGAAGATAAATCTGGCAAGGAAGAAAATTTCTGAACAATCTGTGACTTCTGCTTATTTATATTTTTTATAGTCGAACTCATTTGATTTGTTTCAGTATTGGAAATGTCTTTCTCAAAAATTTTTTTTGTTAAATTGATTCTAGGAATCTTAATGATACATAGAAAGATATCTAGGTATATTTTGTATATTTTTTCAATGAAAATAGTTTGCAAATAATTCCATTTACTTATTAATCGAACATTTCTTCTTTTTACAATTTTCCAAATCTTTTTTGGTGATTCTACATTATTCTTTTTTTTTTTGTTCTTAGGACTATTATTTAGTCCTAGAGTTACTTTTTGTTTTTCTTTTGTAATTCTTTCTATTTGATTTTTGATTGTGCTTGTTCTATTAATCAGATTTTGTATTTTTTCTTCTGAATTTGTACAAGCTGTCGATCGAATTTGACGAAATGATTCATTAATTATCGCATTGCTGATTATAGAATCTTTTTCTTTTTCAGTTTCACTTTGATTTGGTTTTCTTTTTTGCCAAATTTCGCTTTTTAGAACTTGAACCTCTTTGATAAGCCGTTTTATGCTTTCTTTTGAGTCTCGTAGAACTCTAACAAAATTTGGTTTTATTTTTTGGGTGAAAACGCTTTTTATTTTAAGTAGAAAGTCGCTCTCGTTCAATTTTTTTTCTACTAATCTTTGACTTTGTTTGCCTAGTTCTTTAAAAATGGGCCCCCAAAAAATGGAAAAGGAACGGTCGGGTCGGCAAGGCCCCCAAGGATAGTCAGCTAGTCCCCAGAAAGACCTTAAAAAAGCATAATCGTTGGTTATCTTTTGTCTATCAGCCGCTGTGTGCCAAGGTTTCAACTCTAAAGGCCATAAAACTTTGACCTGAAAACCGTCGTCCCACCAATCGTCCGGAAAGTTCATGCGGGTTATGACGCCTAAAGAAGAACCGTCATCGGCGCATAAAAAATGAGTCTCGTTTTCCCAGTCCTCTCTATCCTCAGCCCACTCGGGCTGCTGCAAAAATAAGATACGGCCAATATTTTTAGCTATTATCGCTAAAGGCAATGCAATATATTTTCTAAAATAGGAGTTATAAATTAATACAAGACCTCTTGCTCCTAGCCCATCATGAAGCTCCATCCATGCATCTATTCCCTCAATCCGTGACCTCTCTTTTTCGGCCTCGGCCTCGGCCTCTAGTTCGCTTTGCTCTTTTTTGATTCTTTTCAATCCTTTCCGTTCTTTCAATGCTTTGCTTTTTTTTTCGTCTATCTTCCTTTTTGTCTTCCTTTTTGTTTTTGTCTGTTCTTTCTTACGTTCCTTACGAGTGAAAAGGTCCCCTTTTTTGATTCCAAACCTATGCATCAAATTTTGCATTTTCAAAACAAGGGGTTTCACGACTCGTAAATAAATAGACAGTCTACTTTTTAAGAAGCCCAAAAAAAGAGGGGAATGCGGAAACATTTCAATCCGTCTTACAATAACTCCGTTTTTACGCCTTTGGGGGATCATAGCACCTCTGATTTGATCCTGCCACCAATGTTGGTCGCGCGCCCCTTTCAAGGAGGTCCTAAAGAACTCCACCGGCTGGACGGGGTCGGGGCCAAGGCGTTTATGCCCAAAGCTTCTCGCCATGGCAATACTATTAGGGTCTCCCCCACTCTTCACAAGATCATCCTTAACCTTATTATCAATCTTCTTAGCAAGCTCCGCATCAATCTTCTTCCTTGTACAAAGCGCGTTGTTATAGAAAGTGTCAGTCGCAGGATTCAAAAAAGTTTCATATTTGAATACTGCTGATGCAATATCAAACTCCTCATCTTTCCGCTCGACCACAGTGTCTAGGCTCAGTTCGTAGAAGAGCTCGCGGAATAACACGTATGACCAGCGAGGGGCCTCGTGATAGATTTTCCCTAGTCCCTCAACGTGTCCCAAACGAGACTGCTTTGGTTGATCTCGCCTTTTTTGTTTTCGCCGCTTCCGATCAATTCTTCTCCACCATTTTTCCCAAGGCTTAGAAAAAAATTTTACCAAAGGATTAGAATCCAATTTTCCTTCGACTCTTAGTTTTCGTGTTTTGCTTTTTAGTATCGCTAACATTCTCTCTTCATATTTTGGGGAATCGAAAAGGAAACCTGGCAAAAGGGTCTCATGAATTTGATTTAGAGCAAGGATTTGCTTAAGTTTATTTTGTGTAGTTCCAACGTGGATTCTTCGACGAGATTTGGAAGTTACATTCGTTTTTCTTCGACGAGACTGAATTACATTTTGGACTTTTTCATGAAATGCACGCAATTTAAGAAGTATCTTTTCTTCTCTTCTTTTCTTCTCTTCTTCTTTTCTTTTCTTCTCTTCTTCTTTTTTCTTCTCTTCTTCGCTTTTCTCTCCCTCTTCTTCGCTTTTCTTCTCTTCTTCACTTTTCTGTCCCTCTTCTTCGCTTTTCTTCTCTTCTTCGCTTTTCTTCTCTTCTTCGCTTTTCTTTTCTTCTTCGCTTTTCTTCTCTTCTTCGCTTTTCTCTCCCTCTTCTTCGTCTTCTTCGTCTTCTTCGTTTTTCTGTCCCTCTTCTTCGTCTTCTTCGTCTTCTTCTTTTTTCTTCTCTTCTTCGTCTTCTTCTTTTTTCTTCTCTTCTTCGTCTTCTTCGTCTTCTTCGCTTTTCTGTCCCTCTTCTTCTTTTTTCTTCTCTTCTTCGCTTTTCTTCTCTTTTTTTCTTTTCTTTTCTTCTCTTCTTCTTTTCTTTTTTGCTCTTCTTCTTTTCTTTTCTTCTCTTCTTCTTTTTTTATTTTCTTCTCTTCTTCTTTTATTTTCTTCTCTTCTTCTTTTATTTTGTTCTCTTCTTCTTTTATTTTCTTCTCTTCTTCTTTTCTTTTTTTCTTCTTTTTGCTTCTCTTCTTCTTCTTTTTTCTTCTCTTTTTCGATTTTCTTCTCTTCGTCGCTTTTATCCTTTTCTTCGAGAAGCTTTTTGAATGATCCAGTACCACTACTCGTTTGGCTTCTTCCACGAGCGGGCCCATTCAACAAAGGATCATACCTTTTTGGTAGGCAGGTTTTTTGTTTTTTATCAATACAAACCCGAGTCCTTTTTTCGAGTATATCTACAAAAAGAAATCCCGTGTCTAGAGCCTCAATTCTCTTTATAAACTCATTATTTAAGTCGTTTTTTCTTTGTTTGTTCTTATCAAGCCAATCTTTGTCTAGTTTATCAAAGGAGAGTTTTTCTACTGTGGACGAAGATATCGTCCCTTTCGTCAGTTCCTTAAAACGAGAAAGACTAGGAGGATCTGTAAAAGATATTCTTTTTTTTCCATCACTTCGGCATGTATCAAAAAAATATTGTGAAGTTTCCTTTCTTACAGCCGCCTCAAAGTGTTGATTGCCTATGTATCGGAATGGCCGAATCCATTCCCAAGGAGAGAAAAACATTCTCCCAACCAGGTCTTCAAGCGATCGGAGGCGTTTTGGATCGTTTTCTTCATCCGGATCCAATCCCCAACACGGGCTAGAAATCTTTTCGTTGACTCGCACTGTTTTTAGTTCGTTGACTCGCACTGTTTTTAGTGGAGCCTCCTCTTCCTCTTTCTCTTCCTCTTCCTCTTCCTCTTCCTCTTCCTCCCAGTAAGTTTTAGCTTCTCCGGACTGTCTTTCTAGCCAATGGGTTCGCATATGTGGGGCGCGGGTTAGGGTCAGTGGATTTGGCAAAATGAGTAAAGGCATTCTGCCTAAAGAGTAGAGACAGGCAACACCTAAGAAAATATTAACGAACCGA